GATCCATAAATATATGGGTCCCTCTTATTTTCATAATTAATAGATCTATAAGATAAAAGATTATATCTATAGTATTTTTGAAAATTCTCATTTTGATTTGGTAATGAATATACTTCGTAATCGTTTTGTTTTTTGTAATGAATTAATAGGTCTTTTTCATATGAATTCTCTTTGTTTAAATCTTGATTTTGAATTGTACGACATTTATTGATTCTATTTTTCCATTTTGCTGCTATTAATCTAGACCATCTAATCTGAGATAAATGGTATTGATAATGACCTCTTAACCAGTTTTTCCATTGATTTATTCCAGAATTCCGAAGTTTCTTATGTCTTAATTCATAATGAATTATTCCTTGTTTTCCAAAATAATCTTTTATTGAAGTCTTAAGAAAAAAAGACGTTCCGTGATATTGAAGAATAGATCTTAACTTATACAAGTTAAGAACTTGTGTTTGTGATATTTTGTAAAATACATATGCTTGTGACAAGGAGGATAAGTCAAAAAAATTCTGTGAATTCTTATTACTAATATTATAAAGTGACTTTTTTATAGTCGAAATAAAATTCATTTTATTTGGATTTGTTTTATTAATTCTTTTTTTATTTTTTTTATTATTGTAAATGGATTTATCAATCATTTTTTTTGTTGATTCAACAAAAAGTTGTATATTAATTCTGGGAATATTAATAATAGATAGAAGGATATCTGCGTATATCCTTTCAGTGAAAAATTTTATAAAATAATGTAATTTACGGATTAATCGAGTATTTCTTCTTTTTAATATTTGCCAATTTGGTGATTCGAATCTTTTAGCATTATAACTTGTTTTATTAGGACTATCATTTATTTCTGGAGTCACTTTTTTTTTATTTTTTGTAATTCTTTTTATTTGATTTCTGATTGTGCTTGTTCTATCAGTCAGATCTTTCATTTTTTTTTCTGTCAGTAAAAAATTTGTCCAATATGTAGATTGAATTCGACTAAAGGATTTATGAATTATATGATTGCGGGTTATAGAATCTTTTTCTTTTTTTTTTTTAGTTTCGCTTGATTTATATATTTCTCTCAATCTAAATAATAGAATTGGATTTACTTTTGAGAGTTCTTTTTTTATTTTTTTTAAAAACGGAATGCCCTTGATAATCCATTTTTTTGTTTTTTTTGAGATATTTAGAAATTTTGTTCTTTCTTTTAAAACTTTTAGAAATATAAAATACTTTTTTTTCAATTTTCCAATTTTTTTTTCGAGTTTCTTAAAAATGGGTTCAAAAAAGGAAGGCCGTTTTTGGGGAGAACCAAAAGGAAGTTCAGCTTCCATTCCCCAAACCGTTAAAAAAAAAAAATCATCTTTTTGTCCTTTCTTTTTGATTCGATCTATATGAGAGGACCGTGGCTTAGATCTGTGCCAGGGTTTCAGACAGAAAGGAAATAGCATCTTTATTTGAATACCGTCTATTAACCAATTTTTCGGAAATTCTGTTTCTGATAATTGAACACCATTATAGGTGCATTTAACATGCATTTCTTTATTCCATTCATTTAAATCCTCAGACCACTCAGGAAATTGTAATAATAGCATACGGCCAATATTTTTAGCTATTATCAATGACGGTAATATAATATATTTTCTAAGAATCGATTGAGTTATTAACATGGAACCTCTTATTACTTGAGCAAATGGAATGGTATCCCAGGCTTCTGCTACTTCTATCCGCGCTTTCTCTTTTCTTTTGTTCTCTTCTTTTTTGTCCTTTTCCTTTTTTTCCCTTTCTTTTATTTCTTCTTCTGTATAATCTGAAATTTTTAATTCTGCTCCCTTTCCTATACAATTTCTAAAAATGAGTTTTATCAGTTCGGAGATATCAAAAAAAAAAGGGTGTGATTTGTCTATTCTGTCCAAAAAAAGCGGAGAATGTGCATTTGCTTGAAAAAGTTCCCAAATAACTGTTTTACATCTTTGGGCTCGCATTGAACCTTTGATTATGTCTCGACGAAAATCAGATTGTTGCGAATATCGTATCAAAGCTACTTCGTCTCTTTTATTAGAATTATTAGTATCCTTATTATTAGGATCGGTATTTCCCCGGTTATCAGTAAAAATCACTACACGTTTGGCTTTTCTTGAACGAATCTGATAATCTATTGGTACTTCTTCTTCACTTTCTCCTTCCTGTTGTTCTAATTCGTTGATTAATTTGTATGACCATCGAGGGACTTTTTTACTGATTTCTTTTATTCCAATAGATTTTTTTTTTTTTTTTTGATCATTAAGATCACTTCTAATTGCATTGAATAAAAATTTTGTTTTATTTTCGGAATCCATTCTTCCTTGTTCTGAAAATAAAGAAGATCCTTTCAAATTCAAATTTGATTTAAGTTCACTGATTAAAGTCAAGAAATAACTCATTTTTGTTGATAATGGGTTGTTATCAAATATATCTGTTTTATCTTTAAATTCTCGAGAATCAGTATCAGTAAGAAAGATAGTATGAATCT